ATAAAATGTCTCGTTACCGAGGGCCTCGTTTCAAAAAAATACGCCGTCTGGGTGTTTTACCGGGACTAACTAGCCAATTTAAAATGCTCAGATGTACTAGTAAAAGAACCACGCCCGGAAGTGATCCTAGAACCCAATCACGCTCCGGAAAAAGATCTCAATATCGTATTCGTTTAGAAGAAAAACAAAAATTGCGTTTTCATTATGGTCTAACGGAAAGACAATTACTGAAATACGTTCATATCGCTGGAAAAGCAAAAGGGTCAACGGGTCAGGTTTTACTACAATTACTTGAAATGCGTTTGGATAACATTCTTTTTCGATTAGGTATGGCTTCGACCATTCCTGGAGCCCGACAATTAGTTAACCATAGGCATATTTTAGTTAATGGCCATATAGTAGATATACCAAGTTATCGATGCAAACCCCGAGATATTATTACTACAAGGGATGAACAAAAATCCAGAGCTCTGATTCAAAATTATCTTGATTTATCTCCCCGTAAAGAAAAAGAATTGCCAAAACATTTAACTCTTCACTCAACCCAATATAAAGGATCGGTCCATCAAATAATAGATAGTAAGTGGGTTGGTTTAAAAATAAATGAATTGCTAGTCGTAGAATATTATTCCCGTCAAACTTGAACCTAACGAAAATAACACAATAAAGGTTCGGAGAATAAAGTAAATCGCTGGTTCGGAGAATAAAGTAAATCGCTAAAGTAAGGGAGCTTGATCTGTATTTATCTCCTTCATGTATCATAAATGGATCGAGTGGGTATTTTTTTGATCCTCTTTTTCCAATATTTTATATACCTATGTACCCTACAATTAGTAATAGGAATATGTAATCCATATTACAGAAAGTTCTAGTTAAATACCATCTATATGTATGTATGTAGATATCCATAGTGGAATCATATGAAGGAGATCCTTTATTTATATCTAACCGATTTGTTTGATGAATTACTCTTAAGGGTTCACATCATAATAAGAGTGCTGGTTGATAAGAATAAAAAAACATAATAAATATAAAATATCAAATATATATATAATGATTATGTATCGATTGAGTTGTGCTGGTTGATAAGAATAAAAAAACATAATAAATATAAAATATCAAATATATATATAATGATTATGTATCGATTGAGTTGAGTAAATGAAATTATTATTCATGATTCCATATTGAATCAATTCCATACCGGTTCCAAACAAACTTGAGGAATGTTATGGTAAAACTTCGTTTAAAACGATGTGGTAGAAAGCAACGAGCCATTTATCGAATCGTTGCAATTGATGTTCGATCCCGAAGAGAAGGAAGAGATCTTCGTAAAGTGGGTTTTTATGATCCAATAAAAAATCAAGCTTCTTCAAATGTTCCCGCCATTTTATATTTCCTTGAAAAAGGTGCTCAACCTACGGAAACTGTTCATGATATTTTAAAGAAGGCAGAGATATTTGATATTTAAGGAACTTCGCGTTAATTACGCGAAATAAAATTTAATTGATACATTCATACACATACAATATTAAAACGAGAAAATAAAGAGCGAGTCTAGTTTTGTGTCATTTTTTCTTCCCTACGTTTCCCCATCTTTTGTTCTATCCATAAAATGATGGATGGGATTATCCCCCAATCGGATAGTTTTTGTCGAGACTCCACTAAAAAAAGGGCCGAGCTTTCTTATGGTATCTTTATAGATATTGAATAAACCCGAGGTTTTCTTCTTGATTATTTTTTCTTTATCTACATATACACTTTTTTTATTCTCTAGGTAGGTTATTATCTATGAAGTGCCAATCCAACACAAGTTCTTATTATTTTTATTTTCATTTGTCAACGTTCATATTGACAATAGTGTATTGAACAAATATAATGGATCGTGGATAAATAGATCTATTTATCCACGCCCTATAAGTTTTTATGTTAAGTTTTTATGTTCATAATTTACTAATTTACTATCATAAAATTGTTTTATGGGGTTGTGCAATCCAATCTCTCTTTTTTTATTCCGATCGTATCTACACACCATAATTCTATTTTTGGGTTGCTAACTCAACGGTAGAGTACTCGGCTTTTAAGTGCGGCTAAAATCTTTTACACATTTGGATGAAGCAACGGATTCGTCCATACCGTTGGTAGAGTTTGTAAGACCCCGACTGATCCTGAGAGGGAACGAATGGAAAAAACAGCATGTCGTATAAATGAATAACTCATATCATAAATGAATAGCTCTAAGATAGAGTACTTAACCCTTATTTTCTTAGAGTTTTCAGTCTTAGAGCGGTACAAAAATAAATTATGGTTGGATCGAGCGAATAAATGGATAGAGCCAAAAAGCTCCAATTATCGGGAAACAAAAAGAGCAACGAGCTTCGGTTCTTAATTCGAATAATTACTAATTACCCGATCTAATTATACGTTAGAAATATATTAGTCCCTGGGGCGGGCAAAGGTTATGAAATCACTTTAATAATTAATAAGTGGATTCTTCACT